TAAAAAAAAAATAAATAATATAGGTCAAAAGTAAATTTTAATATTAAAATTTATACTTATTTTTTTTTTTCTAAAATTGTAAATATTTAAAAAAAGTTTTTTCAAAACTAACTAAAAAATTTATATGTAAAATGAATCTGTTGTAAATTTTAATATTAAAATTTATACTTATTTTTTTTTCTAAAATTGTAAAATATTTAAAAAAAGTTTTTTCAAAACTTACTAAAAAATTTATATGTAAAATGGAATCTGTTGTAAATTTTAATATTAAAATTTTTACCTTTTTTTTTTTTTCTAAAATTGTAAATATTTAAAAAAAGTTTTTTCCAAACTAACTAAAAAATTTATATGTAAAATGAATCTGTTGTAAATTTTAATATTAAAATTTATACTTATTTTTTTTTTTCTAAAATTGTAAATATTTAAAAAAAGTTTTTTCAAAACTAACTAAAAAATTTATATGTAAAATGAATCTGTTGTAAATTTTAATATTAAAATTTATACTTATTTTTTTTTTTCTAAAATTGTAAATATTTAAAAAAAGTTTTTTCAAAACTAACTAAAAAATTTATATGTAAAATGAATCTGTTGTAAATTTTAATATTAAAATTTATACTTATTTTTTTTTTTCTAAAATTGTAAATATTTAAAAAAAGTTTTTTCAAAACTAACTAAAAAATTTATATGTAAAATGAATCTGTTGTAAATTTTAATATTAAAATTTATACTTATTTTTTTTTTTCTAAAATTGTAAATATCCTGAAATTTTGATATTTAAGAAAATAATCATTTTTATATTAAATAATTTATATATATATATATTATCTTAATTAAATTAAAATATTTATTATATATATATATACATATTATTTAATTAATATTAAATAATAAAAAAATATTTAAATTTTTATATATATCTACTTATAATTAAAATATTGGTATATTATATATATTAACGAGTAATAAATCTTGCTAAATTATATAAATATAATTTAGCAAATATAATTTAAAAATAATATATAAAATCATATATATATATAATAATTATTTATATAAATGAAAAAAAAAATAAAGATTAATAATAGTTTAATAAATATGTTATATATATATATAAATTTATTTTTATAAAAAAAAAAAGAAAAAGAATTTTCACTTAAAAATTTATTATAAATTTGTTTTACATATAAATTTTTTAGTTAGTTTTAAAAAAAATTTTAAAAATTAAAAAAATTATTTATAGTATTTAATTTTAAATATTTAAGAAATTAAGATTTAGTAATATTAGAATTATTAACTAATTTTGTGCCAGCAGTTGCGGTTATACAATAAATAAATTAAATTTTATTAGTAATTAATTAATAAGTTAATATAATTATTATAAATTTATTATTATTAAGTAAAATTTTAATTTTTTAAAATATAATTAATATTTAATTATGATTTAATAAATTTTATTTTAAACTAGGATTAGATACCCTATTATTAAAAAATTAAAATTTTAAACTAAAATAGTAAATTGGTTTTAAAACTTAAAAAAATTGGCGGTATTTTAGTTTATTTAGAGGAATCTGTTTATTAATTGATATTCCACGAATAAATTTACTTAATTTAAAGTTTATATATCGTCGTTAAAAAAATATTTTATAAAAATAAAAATATTTAAAAATTTAAATAAAAAATTAAATCAGATCAAGATGTAATTTATGTTTAAGAATATAATGGATTACAATAAAAATATTTATAATGAATTATAATTTGTAATAATTATATGAAATTGGATTTAAATGTAATTATATTTAATTTAATTTAATGATTTAATATTAAAATATGTACATATTGCCCGTCGCTCTCATTTTAAAATTGAGATAAGTCGTAACAAAGTAGAGGTACTGGAAAGTGTTTCTAGAAAGAATCAAATTAAAGCTTTTAAAGTAATTCATTTACATTGAAAAGATTTTGTTAAATTCAAATAATTTGAAAAAAAAATAAATTAATTAACAGTTAAATAAATAATAAAAATAGTTTTAATAATTTAAGTTAAATTATTTTTTAAGAAAAAATTTAATTATTTATAATGAATTAGTATTGTAAAAGAAATTTGAAATAAATTAAAAATTAAATTTTATTTAAAGTAAATTTTAATTATTGTATCTTGTGTATCAGAGTTTATTAAATAAATATTTAAAAATAAAATATTCTCGAAGTTAAAAGAGTTAATTAATTAATTTAGTTAATATGGTAATATTATTAAAAATAATTAATTAGAAATGAAATGTTAAACGTTTTTAAATATATCTAGTTTTTTAAGAAATAAATTTAATTTAAATAATTATTAATTAAATTATAAATTATTTTATAAATTAAAATATATTATAAATATTTTAAGGGATAAGCTTTAAAATAAATTATTAAATGAAATTTAATAGAAATAAATTAAATTTAGTATAATTAATATTATTAATTTTATTTAATTTGTTAAAAATAAATTTAATTTAAATAATATTTTATATTTAAATATTAATTAATTATTAAAATATCTATTTAAATAATAAAAATAAATTAATAATGATAAAATTAGTATAATTATTATATTTTATAATTAATAAATAATTAAATATTGATTTAAGTAATTCGGCAAAATTAAATATTCACCTGTTTATCAAAAACATGTCCTTTTGATGAATAATTTAAGGTCTAATCTGCCCACTGAATATATTTAAAGGGCCGCAGTAATTTGACTGTGCAAAGGTAGCATAATAAATAGTCTTTTAATTGAAGACTGGAATGAATGATTGAATGAAATATTAACTGTCTCAAATTAATATTTTAAAATTTAATTTTTTAGTTAAAAAGCTAAAATAATTTTAAAAGACGAGAAGACCCTATAGAGTTTTATATCTTATTTTTATTAAATTATTTATAAAATTTATTTATTTAATTAAATATATTTATTTTATTGGGGTGATAAAAAAATTAAATAAACTTTTTATATAACATACATTAATATATGATTAAATGATCCAATTATATTGCATAAAAGAATAAATTACCTTAGGGATAACAGCGTTATTTTTTTTTTTAGTTCCTATAAAAAAAAAAGTTTGCGACCTCGATGTTGGATTAAGATAAAATTTAAATGCAAAAGTTTAAAATTTTAGTCTGTTCGACTATTAAAATCTTACATGATCTGAGTTCAAACCGGTGTAAGCCAGGTTGGTTTCTATCTTTAAATAATTAATATATTTTAGTACGAAAGGAATTAATATTTAAAATAATTTTATAATAATGAATTTAATTAATAATTATATAATAAACTATTTTGACAGAATTAATGTATTGAATTTAGAATTCATTTATAAATATTTATATTATATTTAAGTAGTATTGAGTTTATATGAATATGTAATAATTTTTATTGGGATAATTTTATTAATTTTAGGTGTATTAATTGGGGTTGCTTTTTTAACTTTATTAGAACGAAAAATTTTAGGTTATATTCAAATTCGAAAAGGGCCAAATAAAGTAGGGATTATTGGAATTTTACAACCTTTTGCAGAGGCTGTAAAATTATTTACAAAGGAAAATATTTACCCAAATATATCTAACTATATATCCTATATATATTCTCCAATTATTAGGTTTTTTCTTTCTTTATTAATTTGAGTTATTATTCCTTATAATATAAATTTATTTTTTTTTAGGTTAGGAGTTTTATTTTTTTTATGTTGTACAAGTATAGGGGTTTATTCTATTATAATTGCAGGGTGGTCTTCTAATTCTAATTATGCTTTGTTAGGCAGTTTGCGAGCAGTTGCTCAAGCTATTTCTTATGAGGTTAGTATAATTTTGATTATATTATCTTCAATTTTGATAATTTTAGATTTTAATTTAATAAAATTTTATGAATTTCAAAATTATTTATGATTTATTTTTATGATGTTTCCTTTATCATTAATTTGATTTTCTTCTAGTTTAGCAGAAACTAATCGGACTCCTTTTGATTTTGCTGAAGGAGAAAGAGAGTTAGTGTCTGGCTTTAATGTAGAATATAGAGGAGGTGGATTTGCTTTAATTTTTATAGCAGAATATTCTAGAATTTTATTTATAAGTTTATTATTTAGAATTATATATTTAGGGGGGTATAATTTATCTTTATTTTTTTATTTTAAGTTAGTTTTTATTTCTTATAGATTTATTTGAGTACGGGGAACATTACCTCGTTTTCGATATGATAAATTAATATATTTAGCTTGAAAAATTTATTTACCATTATCTTTAAATTTTTTATTATTTTTTATAGGTATAATTATATATTAATTATAAAATAGTATAAAATTAATAGAAAATTATAATTATATTCTATAGTATGTTTTCAAAACATATGCTTATTTCAAGCTCATTAATTAATTTTTATTTTAATATTTTATCTCATAATATTCTAATTAGGGGATTTAATAAGTAATATAAAAAATATATAATAGTTAGTATTTGTCCTGTTAAAATATATGGATTTTCTACAGGGCGGGCCCCGATTCATGTTAATAGAATAATAATAATTAATATATTTCAAAATAAGATTTTATTTATAGGATAAAATTGATTTCCTTGGAATTTTTTATTAAAAGTAAAAGGTAAAATAAATAAAATAGCAATGGATATAATTAGGGCAATAACACCTCCTAATTTATTAGGGATTGATCGTAAAATTGCATAAGCAAATAAAAAATATCATTCTGGTTGAATGTGGATTGGGGTTATTAATGGATTTGCTGGAATAAAATTATCAGGGTCTCTTAAAATGTATGGATTTCATAATGTTAATAATATTAAAATTATTATTATTATAATAAATCCAAATAAATCTTTGAATGAAAAATAGGGATGAAATGGAATTTTATCTAAATTTCTATTAATTCCTAAAGGATTATTGGAACCATACTGATGTAAAAATAATAAATGAATTATAGTTATTATCATTAAAATAAAAGGTAATAAAAAATGAAAAGTATAAAATCGGGTTAGTGTTGCGTTATCTACTGCAAAACCACCTCAAATTCAATTAACTAATATAGATCCTAAATATGGTAATGCTGATAATAAATTTGTAATAACAGTAGCCCCTCAAAATGATATTTGTCCCCAAGGTAATACATAACCTATAAAAGCTGTTGCTATTAATAAAAATAAGATTAACACTCCAATTATTCAAGTATATTTGTATAAGAATGATTCATAATAAATTCCTCGCCCAATATGAATGTAAATACAAATGAAAAAAAATGAAGCGCCATTTGTATGTAATGTACGAATTAATCAACCATAGTTTACATTTCGACAAATATGATTAACTCTATAAAAAGCTAAGTCAATATTTGCTGAATAATGTATAGTTAAAAATAATCCAGTAATAATTTGGGTGATTAAACATAAACCTAATAAGGACCCAAAATTTCATCAAGATGAAATATTTGATGGTGTAGGTAAATCAATTAATGAATTATTAATAATTTTAGTAATAGGGTGTATTTTTCGGGATGGTTTATATAAATTTATCATTAATTAGACCGTAAAGGTCCATAATTGATATTAATGATTTTAATAATAGCAAATAATGTAATTAATAAATAAATAATTGATATTAATGTTAAAAAATAACTTTGGTTATTATAAATTTTTGAAATGTTAATTGAGTTTTCATTATTAAAAAAAATTATTTTATTTCAAAAATTTAATAATTCTCTATTAATATTTAGATTTAATCAATATAAATTATTAAATATTAAAATAATAATAAATATTGTTATTATAATTATTAAATAAAATAATAATAAATTTGAATTAAATTTAAATATTTCATTTGATGCAATTCTTGCAACATAAATAAATATAACTAGTAAACCCCCTAAAATAGTTAAAAATAAAATATAAGAAAATCAAAAGGTATTAATTATTGATCCTGAAATTAAAGAAATTAAAATTGTTTGTAATAATAGTAGTAATCCTATTGATAAAGGATGATTTAGGAAAAATATTATAGTTCTAAATAAAATTAATAGAATTCTAATAAATAATTTAAATATATCAAAGAATAGTTTAAGTAAAATAATAATTTTGGAGATTATTGATAAAAATTTTTTTTTCTTTGAAGTTTATAAAGTATTATACTTATATTTGGTATACAAGACCAATGTTTTATTTTAAACTATTTAAACTAATGGAAATATTTTTAATAATATTTATTTCATTTTATATATTTATATTGGGTAATATAATTTATTCATCTAAACGAAAGCATTTATTAGTTGTTTTATTAAGATTAGAATTTATAGTATTGAGATTATTTTTTTTTTTAATGATTTATTTAATTAATATTGATTATGAATTTTATTTTTTAATAATTTTTTTGGTTTTTTCTGTTTGTGAAGGTGCTTTAGGGTTGTCTATTTTAATTTCTATAATTCGGACAAATGGAAATGATTATTTTCAAAGATTTAATTTGTTGATGTAATGATAAAATTTATTTGGTTTTTAATTTTTATTATTCCTTTATGTTTTATAAAAAATAAATTTTGATTGGTTCAAATAATAATATTTTTATTAATGTTTTTATTAATATTATTAAATATAAATATTTATTATTTTAGTAATTTAAGTTTTATATTTGGGGTTGATATTATTTCTTATAGTTTAATTTTATTAAGAGTTTGAATTTGTATTTTAATAGTAATAGCTAGTGAAAATTTATTAATAAAAAAAAATTATTATAATTTTTTTTTATTAAATATTTTATTATTATTATTATTGTTAATATTAACTTTTATAAGAATAAATTTATTTATATTTTATTTATTTTTTGAGGGTAGATTAATTCCTACTTTAATATTAATTATTGGTTGGGGGTATCAAGTTGAACGTATTCAAGCTAGTATATATTTACTATTTTACACTTTATTTGCTTCTTTACCTTTACTTTTAGGAATTTTTTTTTTATATGAAAAAATAGATTCTATAATTATTTATTTAATAAAATTTTATAATTTTAATTTATTTATTTTATATTTTGTAATAATTTTTGCATTTTTAGTGAAAATACCTATATATTTTTTTCATTTATGATTACCTAAGGCTCATGTTGAAGCTTCGGTTTCTGGTTCTATAATTTTAGCTGGGATTATATTAAAATTAGGGGGTTATGGAATATTGCGTGTAATAATTATAATACAAGAAGTAAATTTAAAATTTAACTATATTTTTATTAGAATTAGGTTAATTGGTGGATTTTTAGTTAGAATTATTTGTTTTTGTCAGATTGATATAAAATCTTTAATTGCTTATTCTTCAATTGCTCATATAAGATTTGTATTAAGTGGTATTTTTACTATAAATTATTGAGGATTTATAGGGTCTTTAATTATAATATTGGGGCATGGTTTATGTTCTTCGGGTATATTTTGTTTAGTTAATATTAATTATGAGCGAGTTGGAAGTCGTAGCTTATTTATTAATAAAGGTATAATAAGTTTTATACCTAGAATAAGAATATGATGATTTATAATATCTTCTTCTAATATAGCGGCACCGCCGTCTATAAATTTATTAGGTGAAATTAGGTTAATTAATAGTATAGTTAGTTGAAGTTGAATAACTATAATTTTATTAATGTTAATTTCTTTTTTTAGAGCTGGTTACAGCTTATATTTATATTCTTATGTTCAACATGGTAAATTTCATTCAGGAATTTATAGTTGTTATATAGGTGTTTCTCGAGAATATTTATTATTAATATTACATTGATTACCTTTAAATTTATTTGTTTTAAAGATTGATTTAATATATTTATGTATTTAAAATTTAAATAATTTAATTTTAAAATATTGATTTGTGGTATCAAAAATATGATTTATTCATTTTAAGTAATTAATATTTCAATTTGTTTAATTAGATTTTTTTTTTTATTTTTATTTAGTTTATTTAATTTATTTATTGGTTTATTTTTTATTATAAATAATATAGTAATTATAATTGAATGGGAAATTATTTCATTAAATTCAAATATAATAGTAATAACTATTTTATTGGATTGAATTTCTTTATTTTTTATAAGGTTTGTTTTATTAATTTCTTCAGTTGTTATTATATATAGTAAAAGATATATAAGGTCAGAGATAAATTTAAATCGATTTATTATTTTAGTTTTAATATTTGTTTTATGTATATTGTTATTAATTATTAGCCCTAATATAATTAGAATTTTATTAGGTTGAGATGGGTTAGGTTTAATTTCTTATTGTTTAGTAATTTATTATCAAAATATTAAATCTTATAGTGCAGGAATATTAACTGCTTTATCTAATCGTATTGGGGATGTATTTATTTTAATGGTTATTGCTTGAATAATAAATTATGGTAGATGAAATTATATTTTTTATTTAGAATTTATAAAAATTGATATTTATATAAAATATGTTATATTTTTAATTGTAATTGCTGCTATAACTAAAAGTGCTCAGATTCCTTTTTCTTCTTGATTACCTGCTGCTATAGCAGCACCCACTCCTGTTTCTGCTTTAGTTCATTCTTCTACTTTAGTAACTGCAGGGGTATATTTATTAATTCGTTTTAATAACTTATTAATTGATAGTATAATTTTTAAAATTTTATTAATAATTTCTGGTATAACTATGTTTATAGCTGGTATAGCAGCTAATTTTGAGTTTGATTTAAAAAAAATTATTGCTTTATCAACTTTAAGTCAATTAGGATTAATAATAAGAATTTTAAGAATAGGATATTTTGATTTAGCTTTTTTTCATTTAATAACTCATGCTACTTTTAAGGCTTTATTATTTATATGTGCAGGGGTAGTAATTCATTTAATAAATGATATACAAGATATTCGTTTTATAGGGGGTATAAATAATTTTATTCCCTTAACTTCTTTATGTTTAAATATTTCTAATTTAGCTTTATGTGGTATTCCTTTTTTAGCTGGATTTTATTCAAAAGATTTAATTTTAGAAATAAGGTGTTTATTTAATTTAAATATTTTAGTTTTTATTTTATATTATGTATCTACAGGATTAACTGTAAGTTATACTATTCGTTTATTTTTTTATTTAATAATTAATGATTTAAATTTAATTAGAGTTTATAATTTATTTGATGAGGATTTTATTATATTAAAAAGAATATTTGTATTATTATTTATAAGAGTTATTAGGGGTAGATTTTTAAATTGAATAATTTTTTATAAACCTTATATAATTTATTTAAGGTTTAATATAAAATTAATAATTATTTATGTAAGATTTATGGGGGGGTTATTAGGTTTTATTATTAGAAAAATAAAAATTTATTCTTTAAATAAGAGTATTATATTTTATAAGATTTCTTTATTTTTATCTATAATGTGATTTATACCAAGATTATCTACTTTTGGTATAAATTATTATCCATTAAGTATTAGTCAAAAAATAGTTAAAAATATTGATTTTGGTTGAAATGAATTATTAAGTGCTCAAGGAATATATTTAAATTTAGTTAATTATAGAAAATTAAATAATTATTTTCAAATAAATAATATTAAAATTTATTTATTTATATTTATTTTATGAATAATAATTTATTTTTTAATATTTATTATATTTATATATTACTTAAATAACTTATATTTAGAGTATAATATTGAAGATATTAAAGAGATTATTCAATCTTTAAGTAATTATTTATAAAATATATAATTTATTTATACAATGAAAGTGTATTGTTTTATTTAAACTATATAAATAGAAATATTAATGAGGTATGTCACTATGGTTTAAAGTTAGAAGCTTTATATTTATATTTCTTTAATTGGAAAATTATTTCAATTTTATTATTAACAATAATATACCTCTATTTTGGTTTCAATTAATATTTAAATAAGGAGGAATTTATTCTCATATTTTTAAGTCGAAATTAAATGCAATATTTGCTTCTTATTTTATTAAGATAGATTGATTGTATCAATATTTTTTGAATGCAAATCAAATATTTTTATTTAAAATTACAATCCTAGTTAGTTCAATTTAATATATTTTGATTTCATTCATGATATAATCCTAAAATTAAGATAATAATGAAGATTGAGATAATTTTATATCAAATAATTAAATTATTAATATTAATTGTAATAATTATTGGTAATATTAAAGCAATTTCAATATCAAAAATTATAAAAATAACTGTAATTAAAAAAAAGTGTAATGAAAATGGGATACGGGATATTGATTTTGGGTCAAATCCACATTCAAAAGGTGAACATTTTTCTCGATCTATATAAGATTTTTTAGATAAAGTAATAGATAATATTATTATAAAATTTGAAATAATAATAATAATAATTCTTATTAATAATAATAATAAAATTATTTATATTAAATTAAATTAAACTTTTTAATTGGAAGTTAAATATACTTATTATATTATGTAAATATTTATATTCCTCATCAATATAGAGAGATGTATAAAAATAATCATACTACATCAACAAAATGTCAGTATCAGGCAGCAGCTTCAAATCCAAAGTGGTGATTTATTGAAAAATGATTATTAATATGTCGTAGTAAACAAATTATAAGGAAAATTGTTCCAATAATTACATGGAGGCCATGAAAACCAGTTGCTATAAAAAATGTTGATCCATAAATACTATCTGCAATAGTAAATGATGCTTCATAATATTCATATATTTGTAGAATTGTAAAATAAATACCTAAAATAACTGTAAAAAATAATCCTTGAGTTGATTGAGTAAAATTATTTTCTATAAGGGCATGGTGGGCTCATGTAACAGTAATTCCTGAAGTTAATAAGATAATAGTATTTAGTAAAGGGATTTGAAAAGGGTTAAATGAAATAATAGATAAAGGAGGTCATATTATACCAATTTCAATATTGGGGGATAAGCTTCTATGAAAAAAAGCTCAAAAAAAAGATAAAAAAAAAAATACTTCTGAAATAATAAATAAAATTATTCCCCATTGTAATCCTTTTGATACAAGAATTGTATGTTTTCCTTGAAAAGTCCCTTCTCGACATATATCTCGTCATCATTGATATATTGTTAAGATAATGATAAAATAACCTAATAATAATATATTTATATTAAATTGATGGAATCATTTAATTAATCCTAGTATTATGATTAATACTCCAATAGCTCCTGTTAAAGGCCATGGACTAAAATCTACTAAATGGTATGGGTGATTTTGATGATTTATCATTAATTTACTTCTCTAGAATATAATGTTCTTAAAATTGTAATTACATAAGATTGAATTACAGCTACAGCTGATTCTAAAATTAATAGTAAAATTTGAATAAAAATTAATAAAAAAATTAAGTAGTTTGGTATATTTGATCCAGTATTCCCTAAAAGAGTTATTAGTAAATGACCTGCAATTATATTAGCTGTTAAACGTACAGCTAAGGTACCAGGACGAATAATATTTCTAATTGTTTCAATTAAAACTATAAATGGTATTAAAATATTTGGTGTTCCTTGTGGAATTAAATGTGAAAATATATGTTGAGTATTATTAATTCATCCATAAAGTATAAATGTTAGTCAAATTGGCAAAGATAAAGATAAAGTTAAAATTAAATGACTAGTTCTAGTAAAAATATAAGGAAATAATCCTAAAAAATTATTAAATAAAATAAATGTAAATAATGAAATAAAAATAAATGTTGTTCCATTAAAGGAATTTTTACCTAATAAAATTTTAAATTCTAAATGTAATTTATTAAGGATTGAATATCAAATAATATAAAATCGATTTGGTAATATTCAAAAAGAATAAGGAATTATAATAATTCCAATAAAAGTTCTAATTCAGTTAAGTGATAAATTAAAAATATTAGTTGATGGGTCGAATACTGAAAATAAATTTGTTATCATTTTCAGGTTAAATTAGCATCTTTAAATAATAAATTTTTATTTAATTTATTTAATTTATTTATATAAATATAATAATTTAAAATATTAAATAAAATAAAAATAAAAATAAAATAAATAAATAATATAATTCAATTTAAAGGGTATATTTGTGGTATAAAAGAATATTACTTATTAATAATTTAAATTTGACATATTTATGTTATATTTTAACTAATTCTTTCATTAGAAGTAATTGTTATATTACTATAAAATGGTTTAAGAGACCAGTACTTACTTTCAGTCATCTAATGAATTATAATTTTTAATTCAATTAATAAATTTATTTATTGAAATTCTTTCAATAACAATAGGTATAAATCTATGATTTGCCCCACAAATTTCTGAACATTGTCCATAGAATAGTCCAGGACGATTTAAAAAAAAATTTGATTGATTTAATCGACCAGGAGTAGCATCAATTTTTACCCCTAAAGATGGAATTGTTCAAGAATGAATTACGTCTGTTGCTGTAATTAAAATTCGAATTTGGGTATTTATTGGTAAAATAATTCGATTATCTACATCTAATAGTCGAAATTCATTTAATTTTAATTCATTTATTGGGATTATATATGAATTAAATTCAATTTTATTAAAATCAGAGTATTCATATCTTCAATATCATTGATGTCCGATAGTTTTTAACGTAATTAAGGGATTATTAATTTCATCTAATAAATATAATAATCGTAAAGAAGGAAGTGCAATAAAAATTAAAGTAATTGCTGGCAGAATTGTTCAAATTAATTCAATTATTTGTTGTTCTAATAAAAATCGATTAATATATTTATTAATAAATAATCTTAATATAATATATCCTACTAATATAGTAATTATAATTAAGATTAGTAATGTGTGGTCATGAAAAAAAATAATTTGTTCTATTAATGGAGAAGAACTATTTTGTAAATTTAAATTAGATCAAGTAGCCATATTCTAAAAAAAGAATTAATTCTTTATTAATGGGGCTTAAATCCATTGCATAATTTTCTGCCATATTAGAAATTTGTTAAAATAGGTATTTCATTATATGAATGTTCTGCAGGTGGAAGGTTTTGTAATCATTCAATAGATGAAGATATTTGTAATGTAAATAAATTTATTCGTTTATTAATTATTGATTCTCAAATAATTAATAATATTATTATTATACCAATTATAGAAATATTTGATCCTAATGATGAAATAATGTTTCAAGATAAATAAGTATCAGGATAATCTGAATATCGTCGAGGTATGCCTGATAAACCTAAAAAATGTTGTGGGAAAAATGTTAAATTAACCCCTATAAATATGATGAAAAATTGAATTTTTAATAATATAGGGTTTAATCTTAATCCTGTAAATAAAGGGTATCAATTAATAAATCCTGCTATAATGGCAAATACTGCTCCTATAGATAAAACATAATGAAAATGTGCTACTACATAATAAGTATCATGTAAGGTAATATCAATAGAGGAATTAGCTAAAATAACTCCTGTCAAACCTCCAATTGTAAATAAAAATACAAACCCTAATCTTCATAATATTGTAGGACTATAATTAATTTGAGTTCCATGTAAAGTAGCTAATCATCTAAAAATTTTAATACCTGTTGGTACAGCAATAATTATGGTAGCAGATGTGAAATAGGCTCGGGTATCAACATCTATACCAATAGTAAATATATGATGAGCTCAAACAATAAATCCTAATAAACCAATTGCTAATATAGCATAGATTATACCTAATGAGCCAAAAGTTTCTTTTTTACCTCTTTCTTGACTAATAATATGGGAAATTATACCAAATCCTGGTAGAATTAAAATATAAACTTCAGGATGGCCGAAAAATCAAAATAAGTGTTGATATAAGATAGGGTCACCACCTCCTGCAGGATCGAAAAATGAAGTATTTAAGTTTCGATCTGTTAATAATATAGTAATAGCTCCTGCCAATACAGGTAATGATAGTAAAAGTAATAATGCAGTAATTACAACTCTTCACACAAATAATGGTATGCGGTCAAAAGATATTCTTTTTGATCGCATATTAATTACAGTAGTGATAAAATTAATTGCCCCTAAAATTGATGAAATTCCTGCAAGATGTAAAGAAAAAATAGCTAAATCTACTGATGCTCCAGAGTGTGCAATATTTGATGATAATGGGGGATATACAGTTCAACCTGTTCCTGCCCCGTTTTCTACAATTCTTCTAGAAATTAATAATATTAATGATGGGGGTAATAATCAAAATCTTATATTATTAAGTCGTGGGAATGCTATATCGGGGGCCCCTAATATTAAAGGAATTAATCAGTTTCCAAAACCACCAATCATAATTGGTATTACTATAAAAAAAATTATAATAAAAGCGTGAGCTGTAACAATTACATTGTAAATTTGATCATCTCCAATTAAAGATCCGGGATTTCCTAATTCTGTTCGAATTATTATTCTTAAAGATGTTCCTACTATTCCTGATCAAATACCAAAAATAAAATATAAAGTTCCAATGTCTTTATGATTTGTAGAATATAATCATTTTCGCTAATAAAATGGCTGAATATTAAGCGATAAATTGTAAATTTATTTATAAGAAATTATTCTTTTTTATTAATTAAAAGTTTTATATTCATGTAATGATATTAAATTGCAAATTTAAAGGAATAATTAATAATTATTAAAACTTAAAAATTTATTTTATTTATAATTTTGAAGATTATTAGTTTGAATTAACTTAAAGTTTTAATTTAAATAAAATAAAATTGTTCTTAAAATTAATCTAATTAATGATMATAAAATTAAAATTATTAATAAATTAATCTTATTATTAAAATTAATTTTAAATCATTTTAATTTTAAATAATTTATTAAAAAAGTTGAATATGAAATTCGAATATAATAATATAATGTAATTAATGTTGATATAATTAAAATAAAAGATAATATAAATATATTATAATTGATTAAGTAATTAATAACTAATCATTTAGGTAGAAATCCTAAGAAAGGGGGAATACCCCCTAAAGATAGTAAATTTAAAAAAATGAAAAATTTAATTATTGAATAGTAATTTAAGTAAAATAATTGGTTAAAAAAAAATAAATTAGTTAAATAGAATATTATACATATGATAAAATTTAAAAAAAAATAAATTATTAAATAAAAAATAAATAAATTTTCACTAATAATTATTGCTATAATTATTCAACTTAAATGATTAATTGAGGAATATGCTATTAATTTTCGTAATGAGGTTTGATTTAATCCACCAATAGCCCCAAATAGTCTAGATAAAATAATTGTGAAAATTATAAAATAATAATTATAACAATAAGATAATAAAATCAAAGGTGTAATTTTTTGTCAAGTTATTAAAATAAAAGAATTAAATCAAGTTATCCCTTCTAAAATTTGAGTAAATCAAAAATGAAAAGGGGCAGCACCTATTTTTATTAGTAATGAAGAATTTATTAAAATTTTAATTAAATTATTTTGAATATCAAAAAAATTAAAAAAAAATCTAAATAGTAAAATTAAGAATAATAAATTTGAGGAAGTTAATGCTTGAATTAAAAAATATTTTAAAGATGCTTCAGTGTATAGTAAATTATTATTATTTCTAATTAGGGGAATAAATGTTAATAAATTAATTTCTAACCCAATTCAACAACCTAATCATGAATTAGATGAAATAGAAATAAAAGAACTAAAAAATAATATAATTATAAAAAACAATTTAGTTGAATTTAAATTTAAATAAATTAAAAAAAAAAGGATTAATACCTTTATATTTGAAGTATGAATCCAAAAGCTTTAATTAGCTTATTTTTTTTATATATAATTTAGTGTAAGAAGCACAAAAATTTTTGATATTTTTAGATATAGTTTAATTCTGTAAATTATAATAATAAAGGTAGAATAACTACTTTATTTATTCTATCAAAATAACCCTTTAGTCAGGCACTTTATT